CCACGATCGAACTACCAAAATAGAATAGCATAAAATGGGCTAAAAAAACGAGACCAAAATGCTTCACTTTGTATTGAAAAGCTAGAATTTAGTGATTCTTGTAAATCTAATTCATTGAAATTCCATCTAGTAAAACGGAAGAATTATAAATCTCCAAAATAATAGATAGGAATACCGCAAATAGAGCCATTGCGACACCCATCAAAGGAGTAGTCCCCCACCCTGGAGCTACTTTACCATATTCCGAATTCAATGGTTTCAATAAATCCCCTACAATAGTTCGTCTTGGACCAGATCTAGAACTCCCCTCAACGCTTTGTGTAGCCATAAATCCTTTTTTGTATTAACTGAGATCTGTTGACTTTGTATACCATTCTGTTGTAAATAAATGATCTTATCATAGATCCATTGTGGTCTGGAAATTATTATTTTTTTATTATTATATAATAATGGAAACAGCAACCCTAGTCGCCATCTCTATATCTGGTTTACTTGTAAGTTTTACGGGGTATGCCTTATATACTGCTTTTGGGCAACCCTCTCAACAACTAAGAGATCCATTCGAGGAACACGGGGACTAGTTGAAGTAATGAGCCCCCCAATCTTGGGAGGCTCATTACTTCAATTAAGATAATGAAAAATCATTTCACCTTTTTAGTTGGAACTTTAGGCGGTTCTCGAAAAAAGATAGCGAAAAAAATTATTCCTAGAGTTGATACTAAGAGGAATGTATAAACTAATGCTTCCATAGATTCAATCGTGGTTTACAATTATAGCTTCCATATCTGTTTATTTAGAGCGTTCCCGGATAAAAAAAGAGCAAGAGTCAAGACAAAGAAAAGGCGGGGATTCAAATCAAGATGTCCCCAGTACCCTATGTCAAAGTCAAATTACAAAAAGAAAATAGAGACGAAAAATCAGAGATTAATGTTGTATCAAACTACTTGTCTTTTTGTAGTTGGATCTCCAAGTTTTTGGAATGCTCCAAATTCCACCTGAGCGTCTAAATCTGGATCAATACCAGCAAAAACATCTCTGAACAAGGTTCGAGAGCCATGCCAAATGTGTCCGAAGAAGAAGAGCAAGGCAAACGAAGCATGTCCAAAAGTAAACCAACCCCTTGGACTGCTACGAAAAACACCATCGGATTTCAAAGTAGCACGATCTAATTCAAAAATTTCACCCAATTGTGCGCGTCTAGCATATTTTTTCACAGTAGCAGGATCGCTATAACTGACCCCATTTAGTTCACCACCATAGAACTCAACAGTTACACCTACTTGTTCAACACTATACTTCGATTCTGCCCTTCGAAAAGGAACATCGGCTCTAACAATTCCGTCTCCATCTACTAAAACAACCGGAAATGTTTCAAAAAAAGTAGGCATACGACGTACAAAAAGCTCACGCCCTTCTTTATCTCTAAATAGAGGATGTCCTAACCACCCAATAGCTATTCCATCCCCGTTGTCCATTGAGCCTGCTCTGAACAATCCACCCTTTGCGGGATTATTTCCGATGTAATCATAAAAAGCTAATTTTTCAGGAATTTTAGACCAAGCTTCGGATAAGCTTTGATTTTCAGCCATCCCAGTATCAACTCTTCGATATATTTCTTGCTGGAAGTATCCTTGATCCCATTGATAACGAGTGGGACCAAATAATTCAATGGGGGTAGTTGCTGAACCATACCACATAGTTCCAGCAACAACAAAAGCTGCAAAAAAGACAGCAGCGATACTACTGGAAAGCACGGTTTCAATATTTCCCATACGTAATCCTTTGTATAGACGTTGGGGCGGGCGGACACTAAGATGGAATAGGCCCGCTAATATGCCCAATGTTCCTGCTGCAATATGATGAGAGGCTATTCCTCCCGGAACAAAAGGATCAAAACCTTCCACACCCCATGCTGGATTTACAGATTGTACTTTTCCGGTTAGCCCATAAGGATCAGACACCCATATTCCAGGACCATACAATCCTGTTACATGAAAAGCACCAAACCCAAAACAAGCCACTCCTGAGAGAAATAAATGAATTCCAAAGATCTTGGGCAAATCTAAAGAAGGTTTTCCTGTACGTTCATCACAAAATATTTCTAGATCCCAATACACCCAATGCCAGATAGCTGCCAAGAAGCACAAGCCAGAAAACACAATATGCGCTCCAGCCACACCTTCATAACTCCAAATACCCGGATTCGTTATAGTTCCTCCTGTAATACTCCAACCACCCCATGAATTGGTTATTCCTAAACGAGTCATGAAGGGTATAACGAACATACCTTGTCTCCACATTGGATCGAGAACAGGGTCAGAAGGATCAAAAACTGCTAATTCATAGAGAGCCATCGAGCCGGCCCAACCAGCAACCAAAGCTGTATGCATTATATGGACAGCCAGCAAACGACCGGGATCATTCAATACGACGGTATGAACACGATACCAAGGCAAACCCATGGAATACCCCCTTAATCAACGAAAGATAGACACTATGTAACTTTATTGCACTGGAAAAAACTATGTTCTGGACCTCCCTTTTTTCAGTGGATTATCTCGGAGAAAGGATTCCATTTTTTTTTAGTATTTTAGTCAGAATGTCACAATTCTGTTTGTAGGAACAAAGAGAAGCAGATCTATTCTATACCAGATAAGTACCAATACGCAATGGGAGGTTGACTCCATTTTAGATGAGCGAATGCATACGGATTTGTTCATCATTCAAAGAGCCTATTCGTAAGAATTTTACTTTATTCATTTTGTCTTCTTTTTTTTTTATGTTATGAACTTATCGAATCCGCGCAAATAACAAATAAAATAAAACAAAAAAATAAAGAAAATAGAAAAAAGAATAAAATAAAAGCCAATATCCAATATAATATTATTAAAACAATAAATTCATATAATATTATAAAGACAAAAAATTCATTGTTACGCTTTCACATCAAAGTGAAATAGAGTACTTCATTTTTTTTTATTTCATTTAATGCCTATTGGTGTTCCAAAAGTCCCTTTTCGAAATCCCGGAGAGGATAGTTCAAATTGGATTGACGTATAGTGCGACTTGTCAGAGACATTGGGTCATTATGGGATTTCCCCGTTCTCTACCCCGATCGAGATATCCTCTATTTCACCAAAGAAGGATTGATTAAATCATCCAAAAATTAGAGCGTGAAGTGGCAATAAAGTTCAATTAGATCTATGCTTTGGAGGTATTCAGATTAATATTATCAATTAGAATAATTTATGGTTAGCTTGTTTGGAACAATAAAATGAAGTATCCAGGCTCCGCTTAGAAAAACCCCATTAGTACTATATCCATGATTACTATTTGTATCATATTCTATTTATATATTTTATAAATTAGAAATCGGAGTAATTTCAAACTACAAATCATAATCAATCGAATAATTTGATAAATACGTCAAATATTTTGTGGAAGACGTGAAATGAATTGAAAAAAAGGAAGTTGTAGTAAAAAGAAATGGTATTGGGGGCATTTGCCCTATATGTGCAAATCCAAATCGGGCAGATCTTTACTCGGAGTAGAGCACAAACCTAAAAGAATTAAAGAAGCCCACTCAGGAACAAGAGAATGTTATCGTGATTTGAATTGGATCCCGATGAAAGAATACATCAATGAGAAGTTAGTTTGATAAGTTTAATGAATTTTTTTTTATTATTTTATTTATATTCTTTATAGGTAAATAGGTAAACGGGTAAAAAAACCATTTTTCTTGAAACTTTCTTGAAAAATGGAGGAAAAACCCCTTCGTTATTCGTTAAATGGGATCTACATATTGATTCTTTTTTTCGCAATTTTTGATGAACCGTATGCATTAAAAGGTGCATGTACGGTTCCTAAGGGATAGAATTTGATCCTAATCAACCGACTTTATCGAGAAAGATTACTTTTTTTAGGTCAAGATATTGATAGTGAGATCTCGAATCAACTTATCGGTCTTATGGTATATCTCAGTACAGAAAGTGAGATCAAAGATTTGTATTTGTTTATCAACTCTCCTGGCGGATGGGTAATACCCGGAATAGCTATTTATGATACTATGCAATTTGTGCGACCAGATGTACAAACAGTATGCATGGGATTAGCCGCTTCAATGGGATCTTTTATTCTGGTCGGAGGAAAAATTACCAAACGTCTAGCATTCCCTCACGCTTGGCGCCAATGAGTTTTTATTTTTTATTTTATTTCAAAGAAAAAAAGAAAGCTATGCCTTCGCCATATGAAATATGAATATTAAGTAATAATAGCATGGCATTTCGAATTCAATATAAGAAATTTTTTTTATTTCGTTTTAACATTAGATTATGTATTGAAAGAGTAGTATGAGATATTAAGGGCAGTTCCGATTTTATCTTATTTATCGGGAGCCTATTTCAGTGTCACAAACTTTTTTTTTTGTTTTCACACCAGAAGGTTCTTAAATGCTATTTATATTATTATAAATTATGAAAGAGGACAAAAAAAAGATTATATTCTTTTTTTCATTTTTTTTTCAAATAAAAAAAAAGAAACTTTGGGATTGCTAAATCACCGATGAAATAAAGCAACGGAGCCACCATAGTATTTTGTTTTTATTAATTCCTCCCAAGGAAAGGGTGGTCATTGTATCATTTACCGACCGAGGCTTTGTAGACTCTCTATTTTTCTTCGGTAAAAGTGAATTCTCTTGTAGAGCCGTATGCAATGCGCAAGCAATGCCTGTACGGTTGTTCAATTCTATTATTATCTTATATCATCAGGGTAATGATCCATCAACCTATAGCTGCTTTTTATGAAGCACAAATAGGAGAATTTGTCCTGGAAGCGGAAGAACTACTGAAACTGCGCGAAATCCTCACAAGGGTTTATGCACAAAGAACAGGCAAACCCTTATGGGTTGTATCTGAAGACATGGAAAGGGATGTTTTTATGTCAGCAGCAGAAGCCCAAGTTCATGGAATTGTTGATCTTGTAGCAGTTGCATAAAAAATAGCAGGAATTTCACACAAATCGCGATTTGAGATTTTAGTTTCTTACCATTTTAGTTTCTTACCGAGGTTTCATATTCTATATTCTATTAATTTGAATTTTATTAATTTTAATAAAATATTAAAATAGAATAGGAATATAGAAAAAATTCATAATCATCCGGTTAGGATCGATCTAAACCAGCCCATTATGCATACGATTCAACATGCCAACTATTAAACAACTTATTAGAAACACAAGACAGCCAATCAGAAATGTCACCAAATCCCCCGCTCTCGGGGGATGCCCTCAGCGCCGAGGGACATGTACTAGGGTGTATGTGCGACTCGTTAAGATTTCAGATTGTGGGTTGGGACAAAAGAAAAAATTTTTCCACTATCCGTGATCAGTACCGATGAATAGGATAGAATGGAAGACTCTCCTTCACTCTCTTAAACGAAAAAAAAAGATCTAGAATATGCTTCTATTGTGTATCAAATTTATGGTTTCTATTGGTGCAAATTCAATTACCTCAATTTTCAATTAAAAATGCGAAAGAATTCCCTATTGGTAGCAAATGATTATCTGTTAAGCAGGGCAAATCTTATTTAAATTAAAAAACCGAAAATGGATGCCTCTACTCTTGCAAGAACGGACTAACAAGGTCAGCTAATCAGCTAATCCACATAATTAAATACCGTTACTGTAAAAGCGGATCTCGTTGTGAAAGACCTACTACTGGGGAATTCATGGGTAGAGCCCAAAAGTGTAAACTGTACAAGTTAACAATAGCATTGATTCGATCAAGTAAGGGGCTCCGGTGTATAGAGAGGACCTCGCCGTTTAAGAAATAACCATAGAAACGATGGAACCCACTATTTATTTATCCATTTCTATTTACTACTTATTTTTATTTACTATATTTTTGTTTGATACCCAGTACCAATAAAATTTCTTATTTCAAGGCGAAATGCTTATAAAAAAAAGAAAAAATAGTGGTTGGGAAGGTTAGAGTAGCAAAAGCCGTTGGAATTATTATTTTATACATTGGAATAATCCGTTTTGTTAGTCTAGAAAAGGGAAAAAGAATAACTGAAAGAAAGGAAATCAATTAGTTATTTACCAAAGTTTCGTTTATTCAATGACCAGAATTAGACGAGGATATGTAGCTCGGAGACGTAGAACAAAAATTCGTTTATTCACATCAAGCTTTCGTGGGGCTCATTCAAGACTTACTCGAACTATTATTCAACAAAAAATAAAAGCTTTGTTTTCGGCCTATCGGGATAGAAATAGGCACAAAAGAAATTTTCGGTGTTTATGGGTGACTCGTATAAATGCAGCAATTCGCGAGAATGAGGTATCCTGTAGTTATAGTAGATTAATAAACAATCTGTACAAGAGACAGTTGCTTCTTAATCGTAAAATACTTGCACAACTAGCTATATTAAATAGGAATTGCCTTTATCTGATTTCCAATGACATGATAAAATAAGGAGATTGGAAAGAATCCTTCGGAATGTTTGACTTTGACATGGAATTGCTTGGAAAATGAATTCCGGGAAGGTAGAATAGAAATAAGTATAATAAAATATGATCATAATACATAATATGATCAAGTAGTCAAACTGAACAAAAACATTCAATAAAAAAATATTTATCAATAATTCAATAAAAAAATATTTATTTTTTTACTTTATCCCCAATTCTTTTTTTTTACGACACGACAATTAAATCCGGATTCCTGGATTTTTATCGAACAAAAAATCAACCGACGTTTGAGTTCGGATTGAAATTTTGATTCAATTGAAGAGTAAGCCTATTTTTTTCTGGTTCTAAGACCCGTAGTTCTAGCGACCAACTCGTTTTTTTCAAATTGTCTTTCATTATTAAGAAAGGGTAATGAAGATAAAATACGAGCTTGTTTTATAGCAATAGTAATTAATCGTTGTTGTTTTAAAGTCAATCTATTCACCCGTCTAGATAATATTTTTCCTTGTTCACTAATAAATCGACTAATTAAACTCATGTTTCTATAATCAATTCGATCCCCCGATCCAATCGGGGGCAGACGCCTACGAAGAGATCGCTTGGGCTTAAGAAAAAGTCGCTTGGATTTATCCATGGCTTGTTTATTTTATTCCTTTTTTTCGCGAATCCTATTTCCTTTGATCGGATCAAAAATGCTAATGATTTCGAATTAAGAAATAGGATTTTGCTTATTTCTATTTAAATATATATATTAACATATGATATGCTAATATATGATATGTCAATATGTCATTTTTCATCTTCCTTGTAAAAGTCACACGCAGTTGATCGATTCCATCTATTTCTTTATCTCCCCGTGAATTGTATGTTTGTAACAATAGGGACAGAATTTTCTCAACTCCAATCGACTAGGCTTATTGTGTCGATTCTTTTGAGTAATATATCTAGAAATGCCTATTGATTTCTTATTAACACTCTTTCGAACACAACTAGTACATTCTAAAATAACCCTTATTCGGACGTCTTTACCATTGGCCATGAACCTCCTTTTGGTTTTTATTCACTCAACTCTTCTATTTTCCTATCCGAAACGAAGAAGAAAAGAAGGAAAAAATACAAGTTACTAACTTGAAATCAAATTATGAAAGATTTTGTTGCAACCAATATAGTAAAAGTAAAAATAAGTAATACAATGATTAAAAATTCTATTTACATTAGAAAGAATAGAAGTACAGTCTTTTTATTTTATTTCAACTTCTTGTATGATACTGTTGCCCTAACCGCATTTCCACTTCTGTTCTCTTAATTTAATTAAAGATTTAATTAAAGTAAATTTACTTTTTAATTTACGTGAAGCTTGAACCCAGTTCCGTGTTTGGCTGAGGTTGAATCCACTTTTATTCTTTCTCTTTTCTAACTTATTCGAATTAGAAAAAAGGGGGTAGTAGCCAGAGATATTTAATTGTGTCTCTAATTTTCTTCACCCCCCCCCCCCCGTGTTAATAACTAGAATGAAAAAAAAGGGAATGTCAAAGCATCCGGAAAAAAACGATTGATCTCTATCAATAGACCTGCTAAAGACCCGAACCATAGAGTACTTATTACTGGTGCTACGGATAGATATGTTTTTAGATCTCGCATAAAAAATTCTCCTTCTGTATTCTTTATTGTAATACATAACGGCAATACATATATGATCAGATGTATATATATAGTTAAATTAAAGGACACTCGCATTTGTTTTGTACGCGGAATTCTTAATTCAAATTGAGAAATGTACAATAATTTGATAGATAAGATTTTCCTCTTCTTTCAAAATACGTCTCTTTCCGTCCGGGCATTCACGAAATTTACGGCGGATTTCGTATTTTTTTTTCATATGTATATAAGTTTATTATTATATGTATTATATGTTATATGATATGAGACAAAAAAAAAGAAGAAATGAAAAGATAAGTTATGTATCTCAATGGAGAAAATATGGAGAAAGTGAAATGAAATAAATATGTGGAAAACAAGACAGGGATTCTCTACAATGACATTGTAGACCAATTGAAAGGGATGTAGCGCAGCTTGGTAGCGCGTTTGTTTTGGGTACAAAATGTCACGGGTTCAAATCCTGTCATCCCTACTTATTACTTCGCCTCTGAGCAATACAATAACAAGGGATCAATTGAGATCAATTAAAATTGGACATACCTAATCATAAATTAATATGATATCCTTTATATCATATTATTATTTATATATATATTTATATATATTTCTATATAATAATATAGAATATAGTTTCTATATGAGATAGTATAGGCATTCAAGATGTAGTGGAGTAAAAAAAAAAAAAAGAATCTTTTTACTTACAGCTTTCTTTTTTGTAATAAATTTTTAATAAAAAAGTAATAAAAAAGCGCTCTTAGTTCAGTTTGGTAGAACATGGGTCTCCAAAACCCAATGTCGTAGGTTCAAATCCTACAGAGCGTGAGCCCATTCTTGTTTTGTTAAGTCAAAAATTTTAGGGAAAAGCTTGAACAGCAATCTTAATTTGACCTCCTGTGGATTAAAAAACGGAGGAGGTCAAAAAAAAGGGTATTAATTAATCACAGATCCAACTGGTCACCACGTCTATATTGTAAATAAGCAGTTACGAATAATCCAGCCAAAGTAATAGGAATTAGACCTAAGACGATTCCAAATAGAAAAACTTCAATCATTTCAATTTGTTTGAAAAGAGAAAAAAGGAGGTAATATCTATCTTTAAATATTAATCCATATTGCCCATAAATCTCAATAACCAAGAATTGGAAATTGACACGGTAAGGAACTAGAAAATGGAATACTGCAAAAAAAAAAAATTCTATTTTTTTTTTTTTATGAATTGCTCATTGAATTAATTTCAAATAAGTCGTATCTTGTTCAGACTAATAAATATAACTAAAGTTATAGTTAAAGCTACTAATAGAAAACCAAAATAACTAGTTAGAGTGGGCATGAAGGAGCTAAATAAACTATTTTTTTTATCCATATATTTGTAAAATACTTTCCTAAATTCAATTTTTGAAAGATACGAAGATAAGCAAAAATACCAATCGAAAGCTTTTTATTTATTAATCATTTATCAATTATTATCATTATAGATTATAGACAGCACTCAAAAAAAAAAAAGAGCAATATTAAAGTAGAAAAAGAAATCAACTGATCATCTAAAAATCTACCTATCCTATCTCCGAATCAAAAGATTAATTGGACAACTCTTGAGAAATAAAAGAACAAACTAAATTGAAATATTAAAGAAATATTAAAATAATAATTAATAATATATTAGAAGAACTGTGTTGTATAACTTCAGTCAAAGAAACTTTCTTTGAATCAAATCACTATGGAAATCGCTACGGACTAAAATTGGAAAATCATTTCTATGTTGATCACTTCTTTTAGTTTATTTATTTATTTTTTATTTATTTGTATCGAATCCATTTTTTTTTTAGATTTTAGAACAAAAAGTAACCCTTTTATTTTATTTATTTTATTTTGATTT